AGGAATACAAAAAAGGAATCGGAAATATCGACAAATTTGTGCGGAGTCCAAAGAAATGAAAAAGGGGTCAACCGTTCCAAATTTCTCTTTATCTAATTTGAATATCAGAATAGCGGATAGAGTCCGGATTCAATAGGTCAGGTCCACTTACTTTTCCTTTTTCATTTGTAGATTTCTAAGCGATTAGATTGGAATAATTCAAAATAGGAATATTTGGTCATTCAAGAGATGACTTCTCTTAGCATTATTTAGTATAATGATAATGAATTAATGTTCAACTTTAGAACGATTCTCGAATCCATTCTACTTAATATAATACAGTTGGTTCCTTTTTTTCCTTTCAAAATAGCAAGAAGCAGTATAGCTATTCTACGTTCAACTAGGAATACTACGACTCAGGTTTTATGAAAAAAAGAAAAAGCCCCTTATCGGATTTGAACCGATGACTTACGCCTTACCATGGCGTTACTCTACCACTGAGTTAAAGGGGCTTTTTTAGTCAATTCCTGAATGATTCGTTGTGGGGGTAAGATATATATCTCCATGTAGTACATACTAAGTTATTATAGACTATATAATGACTATATAATGTAAGATATATATCTCCATGTAGTACATACTAAGTTATTATAGACTATATAATGACTATATAATAAAGTAGACTCATAGTGGCTAGTGCCTTCTTCCGGAATGAGAAAGTGAATTTCACTATCGAGTCTAGGATAAAATGGCTTATTGATCTTTTTAAAATATGACTTCACTGAATCAAGCCGACCCCAATTTCTTTTATTAAATTGCTACTCAGCAGAACAAAACTCACTTGATACATCTACCTAGCAATTCGACATAGATCGGAGAAATTTCATTCAAAAATGGGATGGAGAAGTTGGATTTGTCCCCTGAAATTCTTAGATGAAAAAAAAAAGAATTTCCGAAACTCTCTTGATCCTTCTTACCAGCTTTATCATCCCGGATTTCTTATTTTTTCATTTTCTGGTATAGATCTTTCTTTTTTTTCTAGATTCTATTTATACTAGATTCTATCTATATATATTTTCTTTTTTTATTCAAAAGTGAGTTATATAACAAATAAAATAAATAGAAAAAAAAAAACACACAATTTTTTTGATTTCATTTTTCTATTCGAAACTCTCTTAGAATAATTCTTACAATTAGTAAATAATATATCATTTACGAAATTTCAATTTCATAATGATATATTCTATTAAATTTAGAATCTAAATGGGCTTCAATCCAAATAATTAGAATAAATTCTAGATAGACTAAGAATATCGAATCGTTTTTTCATAGAAATTCTATGTATAATAGAATAGGCTTACTCTATATTTATAGATATATATATTAACTAACTAAAAATAAATAGAATTTCAAAAAAAAAAAATTCTATTGAATTCTATATTAAACAGAATTCAATCAATATAGTATATATAATGAAATAAAATAGGAATAATGGATAATGGGAATGATTTCTATATCGAATCAAATGGAATGGAGGTTAGAATGAAGAATTCATAAATAGGAATGTGGAATCAAAAAGCTCTATGGAATCATGAAAGGCGGAAAGATCCTTTGTATCGAATTCCATTATTACAGAATATTGACAATTTCAAAAAACTTATCATACTATGATCATAGTATGATGGCGGTCGGACACCTATGCCCCCATCGTCTAGTGGTTCAGGACATCTCTCTTTCAAGGAGGCAGCGGGGATTCGACTTCCCCTGGGGGTAGGGTACTACAAAAGGAAGTTGATCGTGCATTATCAATAAGTCTAAATTTGAATTCATTCTTCCTGGGTCGATGCCCGAGCGGTTAATGGGGACGGACTGTAAATTCGTTGGCAATATGTCTACGCTGGTTCAAATCCAGCTCGGCCCAAGAATTCACTCATAGACCATGAGATCAAAATATTTGTCCACCAGAAGAGAAGCGTCTGCTATGTGGGAAAAAGGAATCCCATTTTCTTTTCTATATCAATCTCTATTTGTGTGCCTTATTTATTTGTTCCGAGAAATTGCGTAATGGTCTATCTTCATATCAAGATCTGTAAGTATAAAGTCTAAGGAAAAGAAAAAGAGAAAGAAATTTTTGATTTCGATTTTGAAATAAATAAGGAAAGGATCACTAGTACTTAATGTAATTCGGGCCCTTCTCACTAACACTAAAGTATATAGCCATGTAGATATCACTATATGACTTATGTCTCTATCGCAACACGAAAATTTTGAATCGAAATGGGGTTGGCTGAAATCCTAAAAAATGGATGTTGTATACCTCATTTCCATGGGATTGTAGTTCAATTGGTCAGAGCACCGCCCTGTCAAGGCGGAAGCTGCGGGTTCGAGCCCCGTCAGTCCCGACGGATCAAATAAATACATCAATTTAGCTCTCCATTTTTGAGCCAAAACGAGAAAATGAAGAGAATTTCAACTATTCTCACTAGAGATTCTTAGTTCTTTCCTTTTTCCTTTCGCATTTCTTTATTTCTCATCAAAGACAAACAAATATATAAATTCTCATTATTGCAACTAGTACCGATTGGTGAGAGAGAGATAGAGTTGGATTAGTCCAACTCTTGGTAACATCATAGTAAGGATTCCAAGAGATAGCGTACTGGGTTTGATCTTTCAATTTCTCGTCTCTATCTAATGGAATTCTCTAATGGAATAAATAATAGAATAGAGTATCCTACCTTTCTCGGGAACACATAGAGAACTTGAATTTGTTTCTTGTACAATGAATTCTAGTTACTCCGAAAAAAGACTTTTCAGATTAAAACGATCTCCTTTCTGACTCCGATTTTGTGTAGTCTCACTTACTAAGACTAACAAATTTCAATTTGAAAATCTATCTCATTCAAATTTTCCACTGAACTTTGAATATATACTAGTACTAATCCAAGAAAAGAGGAAATTAATAAAAGAAAGATCAAAGAAGGATACCGACCTCCTTTAGTGTTAATAATGAGGTAATGAATAATCTTTTTTCCTTCGTTCGTATTAGAAAACGAAAGGAAAGGTGCTAGCGAAAAAGGAAAAAGCCTGAACGAATTTGATAGAAGATTAGATCATTTAGACCGGAATTCCACTTTTTGATACTTTTTTTTCTTACAATTTTCTTATAAGAAAAAGGAAAACATAAAAAAAAAAAAAGAGAAGTTTAGAGCTTAACCCCTTTCTTCCCCCTTTTTGATTTGACTTCTATTCTTTTGTAGGATTTGTTACCAATGGAAGGGGACAAAAGGTCAGATGAGACTTCATCAGATAATTGTACAAGGAAGATGGTAGGTTAGAGAAAGGAAAGCATGTAAAAGAATAAAAAATAAGTCAAATTTTGGATTCAATCATGAATTCAATTTATTGAATTAAGTATGGATAAAAGATCTTTCTATGTTATACTATTCAATTCGCGACGACAAATTGATTTGATAGCCCAGCTATTGTTATTCCTAATATTTATGTGATTCAATATTATCGAAATGGAATTCATCCCATTGAAATTACAGGCGAAACCTTGATCCTCTCTATGGGATTAAATCCCGAGTTATTACGAAGTAAAAAACAATGAGATTATGGAAGTAAATATTCTCGCACTTATTGCTACTGCACTCTTCATTCTAGTTCCTACTGCTTTTTTACTTATTATATATGTAAAAACGGTCAGCCAAAATGATTAATCTGAATGAAACTTGACTTCTTAAGTCTTTATGAATGATTTCATAAATCAAATAAAAAAAATAAGGATAGAATCCGCAATATTCTATGAGATCTAATAATATGGTAGAAAGATTGATATATTTCTTTCTACCATACTATCTATTAGATTAGCATTTTTGTAGTGTATAAAGTTTTACTGGCTAAAGATAGAGCAGGCTTAATATGAATCAATCTAGAATATCTATCTTCATAGATATATATCTATGAAGATAGAATGTATATAAGCCACTATTCCTATATTTCTTATTTGATTGATTTGTATTAATTCCGATCAATCCGAAATAGAAATAATCGAAAGGCAACTCTTACTTTTATGGTTCAAATTCCGAAATTTCTATTTGAAAGAATCCGAAATCTCGAAAAATAAAAAATAAAGGAGTATGGGCACTTATTAAGAAAAGAGAATCTTTTTTTTAACATTTCAAAGCAGTACTTGATTGAGCCGCTAACATAGGGGATGCTCCAAGAAAGATGGGAGAACTTCTTCGAATTTCAAAAGGGAATATTAAACCCTACTAATTTGTAACACTTGAATCTGATATGAAATGGGTCGGTGGCAATAAAGCATAAATCAAATTTCTACAATAATAAAGCAAGTGGTGAGTACACCATATATGACTCGCCCGGGTCAAGATTTTCTTAATTGTGCCTATAATAAGTATAAGTCTTATCAAAAAGTCTGATAAAAGCCCGTTCGGCGAAATAGACAATTAAAAAAAAATTCACGTGGAATAAATTGCCTATCATCTACAGCCTTTTTCGAAAAAAAAAAGATGTGAATAATTGAAATTTCTGTTGAATTGACATTTTTCTAGTTAAAATAAACGAAAAAGCTTTCCAGAAAGATCTAGAAAACAATTTCGAAAGTTTGATTCCTTACCTCAATTCCATAAATAGGACTTCTAGAGTCCACTTCTTCCCCATACTACGAGTGAAAGGGAAAATGTAAAGACTACCATTAAAGCAGCCCAAGCAAGACTTACTATATCCATGTGAATTATGTCCCCTATCTCTATGAATATGAAGGATTTCCTCTATCATTGTTCCCTAATAATAGTGAAATGGAGGGTGCATAGTCAAAAGGGGATTCTTATCCCAAATTTGTTATTTAATGAACCAATCCAATAAAAACGCTTATAAGAAATTCTTATATGATTTCTAGTAGAATTGGGAAAGATTAAGCACAAGCAAAATATGCAGTGACTTCCGCGGACAAGGGAGTGGTTACTAATTGAACATGTAGTAATAATCAAAAATAAGACCTATTTTTTCTTTTGTTAACCTCCCTAATTCATAGAAAGAAAAGGAATAACAACTAGATAACCAAGATAGATCATTATTTATCACATATCCATTTTTTCCTTTGCCATTTGATCTATTTCGTCTCTGTGAAAAAGATGGAGACAGTTGATTCTATTCTTGAATTCCACAGGGTTACTAAAAAGAGGTTCTTTTTGTACTTTTATAGAAAAAATTCTCCAATCAAATATTGATTGAATATCTGAGTACTCAGGGACTTTCGTGAGTTTGTAGACAAAGTAACTTCTTCCTATTAGTACTAACTACTAATTAGTTAAACAATCCTTCGTTTATAGAATCTGCCCTGTCAGTAACTATTTCATTAGTAGAGTAGTGGAATGGCTCTCAAGACTTCCCGATTCCCTTCTAATACGAAAATCTTTCTTTGAATCCTAGACACAAAAATTTATAGATCTTTCTAGAACTTCCATATGCTTAGAATCAAGGACGTATCAACAGAACCTTTCCACCCTTCTACTCAGAAATAATTCGGTGAGTTATATTAGCAAATAAGGGATTTCGGGTCTGTTGTTGATCAGGCGACACCCAGATTTGAACCGGGGAAAAAAGGATTTGCAGTCCTCCGCCTTACCACTCGGCCATATCGCCAAAACGAAACAAAATAGATGACAATATTCCCTCCCTTTTTGCTTTGGAGTAGATTACCGAACTCCTTTTTTTATTGTACTTGCATCTTCTGGAATTGCAGATCATTTCCCTTACGAAAAGAAACCATTCTTTTTTTTGATTAGATCCACCCATTGTATAGTATCGCAAAATACACAATACCTAAAAACTTCTCCTATCTATTGAAAAGGAAAATGTGGACTTTGAGTCACAAAAAAAATGAAAAATTCATGAGAAATTTGAACCATTAACTATTGACTTGTGACTTGATTGCGAATTCATGAATGATTCTTGGATTTGGATCTCAAATTAGGTTTCCCTAATGACATAAGAAAGTCAAAATAAAATCAAAAAAATAACGAATTTTTATTGAGATTGACTCTTTTCAATAAGAAAACCCTTCTTAACTTTCATTTTCTCAATTTCAATTATAACAACATATATTCATATATGTAAACCCCGGAACCAGACCAGAAATTCCACAGATATAGAATCGGGTATCCATATATGATATATGATGCCCATAGGCAATTATCAGAAAATATCGTACTTCAAATTTTCATGGAATCCGTTGACTAAAACAAAACGAAAAATCGAGTTTTGGGTCGAACACCGCCTGTGCTGAATAGAATTGCAATACAAAAAAGGGAAACATATACATATATAGATATATATAGATAAGATATTTATATCTACACTTTAATAAATACAAGTAAATACAACCTGCTTCCCAATCAATCGTATTTTTTTTTACGAATTCTAAATATAGGTCAAAGTTTTTCTTTTCTCGGCAAATCCTTTTTTTAATAATGGAATACACCAAGAGGTTAAGTGAAAAAAAAAATCAACGTTGTATTGTTTCGGATTATTCTCTATTTATCTCGGCGAACAGATCAGATCATTTCTTTTTCCGGTATCCAACAGAATTGAAATATGGAATATCATTAGAATAGTAGTAATTAAATCACTATCAAATTGCATAAATCTAAGCAAGAAAATCGAGGTTCCAAGAATGTTTTCTCAATTCCTTTCATCTCTTCTCTTCAAAATGCAATTTCAAAAGTAGAAAATAAAATGATCTTTATTCTCCCGTTCATACGTATTTCATACATTGCATATTTTGGGTATGGAATTGGGTAAATTTTTATGTGATTTAGTAAACAGAATCCAAATTCCATCGACGCTAGGTCAATCTCTATGATTCGATGAAGAATGGGCCAATAATGGGAGATTTTTCGAGAAATGGGAAATTCATTTCAAATGTTCCGGGATAGAAATGAGAGCGTGTCGACAATACCTGGGTTTAATCAGATCCAATTTGAAGGATTTTGTCGGTTCATTGATCAAGGTTTGACGGAAGAACTTTCTAAGTTTCCAAAGATTGAAGATAGAGATCAAGAAATTGAATTTCAATTATTTGCGGAAGCATATCAATTGGTAGAACCATTGTTAAAAGAAAGAGATGCTGTGTATGAATCACTTACATATTCTTCTGAATTATATGTATCCGCAGGATTAATTTGGAAAATGAGTAGGGATATGCAAGAGCAAACCATTTTTATTGGAAATATTCCTCTAATGAATTCCCTGGGAACTTTTATAGTAAATGGAATATACAGAATTGTGATCAATCAAATATTGCAAAGCCCCGGTATTTATTATCAGTCAGAATTGGACCATAACGGAATTTCGGTCTATACCGGCACCATAATATCAGATTGGGGAGGAAGATCAGAATTAGAGATTGATAGAAAAGCAAGGATATGGGCTCGTGTGAGCAGGAAACAGAAAATTTCGATTTTAGTTCTATCATCAGCTATGGGTTTGAATCTACGA